GGTGTTCTTTTAATGGTTTCAGTACCCGCGGGATTATTAACAGTACCCTTTTTGGAAAATGTTAATAAATTCCAAAACCCATTTCGCCGTCCAGTAGCAACAACCGTCTTTTTGATTGGTACCGCAGTGGCCCTGTGCTTGGGTATTGGAGCAACATTACCTATTGAGAAATCCCTAACTTTAGGTCTTTTTTAAATTGATTCAATTGTCAAATTGTAAAATATGATGACGTGTGTATCTAGGTAGAAGGCGCTTCAAAGTCAAAGTGACTTCTACCTAGATACTTCTATTCAATTAAATTCATATTCAATTAAATTCAGGTCCGAATATCTAAATTTTGCTAAAGGTGCAAACCTTTTCAGTTTTTCTATTTTTTTTTTTTTTTTTATTCTTTAGAAAAAAAAATGAAATAAATTCAATTGATTTAAAACTTATTTGATTTTTCTTTTCAGTAAATCAATTGTGAAATGCTTTTTTATTTCTTTTCTAGAATGTCCAATATCTGTTTTACATCTTCTATGCGAAAATGTTCCATTTTCAGAAGGCCTTCTTGACTGTTATTCAAAAGGTCGAATAATGTATGTATATTGGACTTTTTAAGACAATTATAGATCCTGGGAGACAATTCTGATTGGTCAATAAAAATGGATTTCAATGCTATTTCTTTTTTCTTTTTCTTTAGTTTAGCCAATCGATCATGAAAAGTAAAAAAAGGTAAAGTAACCTTGTATTGATTGTGCTCTAAATGTAAGTTTTCTTCTGCTGCCTGTAGAAAGGGAATAAATAAATCAATCAAATTTCGGGAGGCTTCACGAAGTGCTTCTTTAGGAGTTAAACTTCCATTTGTCCATATTTCTAGAAAAAGGATCTCTTGTTTTTCATTTTCATTTCCATATGAATGAATACTATGATTCGCATTTCGAACAGGCATGAATGCAACATCTATAGGATAACTCCCGTCTTGAAAGTTATTTGGCGTTTTTATATTATTATATCCTCGATTCTTCTCTATTTGTAATCCAATACACAAATCAATTGGTTCCGTTAGACTAGCTATATGCTGCGTATTATCAACGATTTCTACAGAAGGTGGTAAGAGGATATCTTGAGCAGTTACATATCCAGTACCTTTGACACAAATAAGCGCGTCACGAGTGCCATACATATTACTTCTCAATACAATTTCTTTCAAATTCATTAAAATTTCATGTACTGATTCTTGAATACCTACTATGGTAGAATATTCATGTGGAATTTTCTCAGATTTTGCGCGTGTAATACATGTTCCTTCTGTTTCTCCAAGCAAAGCTCTTCGCATTGCAATGCCTATTGTGTCGGCTTGACCTTTCATAAGTGGAGACAGAACAAAGCGTCCATAATAAAGACGCTTACTGTCTGCTCTTGATTCAACACACTTCCACTGTAGTGTCCGAGTAGATACTTTTACTTTCTCTCGAACCATAATAATATTTTAGATCTTTGAGTCATTTATTTCTCTTGAAATTTCTTCAATGTTTATTTCTACACCCGTCTTTTTTTAGGGGGTCTGCAGCCATTATGTGGCATAGGGGTTACATCCCGTACGAAACTTAAAAGTATACCACTTCTACGAATAGCTCGTAATGCTGCATCTCTTCCGAGACCCGGACCTTTTATCATGACCTCCGCTCGTTGCATACCTTGATCCGCTACTGCTCGAATAGCATTTCCTGCTGCGGTTTGAGCAGCAAAGGGTGTCCCTCTTCTTGTACCCCTGAATCCACAAGTCCCAGCGGAGGACCAAGAAATCACCCGCCCCCGTACATCTGTAATAGTCACAATGGTGTTGTTGAAACTTGCTTGAACATGAATAACGCCTTTTGGTATTCGACGTGCACTTTTACGTGAACCAATCCGTCCAGTCCTACGTGAAACACTTTTTGATATAGATTTTGCCATATTTTATCATTTCATAAATATAAGTCAGATATATGGATATATCCATTTCATGTCAAAACAGATCTTTTATTTTGATTTGTTCATCGGTTCCTTTAGAGAGTCCCTTTTCGAAAGATTATCCTTGTCTTTGTTTATGTCTCGGGTTGGAACAAATTACTATAATGCGTCCTCTCCTACGGATCAGTCGACATTTTTCACAAATTTTACGAACCGAGGCCCTTATTTTCATAGTTGTTATTCCTTAACTGAATTGCGAATCTACTTCTACTTATTGGAAGAAAATAAGTTTCTTGAAATTTTTGAACAGTGACTTGTATCCTCATGAAAGGAATGTTGAAAAACCACCTAATCATTCGAATTCTTGTTGTGGAGTCTATAAATTATACGCCCTCCATTTCTGAACCATAACGACTTACTTCAATTTTGACTCTTTTGGCTCTATTTCCAGGTAGTACACGTAGAAAACTGTGTCGAACTCTTCCTGAAACATAACTTCGAATCTGACTTCAGTATATAAACGAACCCGGAGCATACCATTGGGAAGTGCTTCAGTAATTAAACCTTCATAAATCCATTCATTTTTCTTCTTTCATTCCAGGCAAAACCCCTTGAAGTATCAACTAATGTAGGAGGAGTGATATTAGACAACTTGTCTTTTTTCGTTTTTTTTCACAAATTAGTAAGTTCCGGATATAATTCGGGTACCAGAAAGATTACCATATATAACACAAAATTTCTCCGCCGATTCTTTCTAGTCGAGCCGTACGGTCTGTCATTATACCCCGAGAAGTAGAGAGAATTACAATCCCCACCCCGTCTAAAATTCTCGGAATTCGTTGATAGTTCGAATAGATTCGGAGACCAGGCCGACTGATTCGTTTTAAATTTAAACAGGTTCTATATGGTCTTTTCCTATTCCTTCTATGTCGTAGGGTTAAAACCAAAAAAGATTTGTTGTTTTCCACAAGTTGCCTTACGTTTTCGAGAAACCCCTCTCGTAAAAGTATTTTAACAATGTTTTCGGTGATGTTAGTAGACGCTACTCGAACCGTTCCTTTTCTATCCCTGTCAGCATTTCGTATATAAGTTATTATGTCAGCAATAGTGTCCTTACCCATGATAAACGCAAATTATTGTTACTTCCGAATTTTTATATAATCAACATGTTCCTTTTTTTTGTTTTATTTATGAAAATTATTAAAAGTATATGCGTGAGACATAATCTACTAATTTAGCTATTTTAATTAAAGACTATCCCTCTATCGGGATCTCGTATTATAATACCTCAGGCGCTAATGAAACTATTTTAGTAAAATTGAACTGTCTCAATTCCCGTGCGATCGCGCCAAAAACTCGAGTTCCTTTTGGATTTCCTTCTTGATCAATGACAACTGCAGCATTGTCATCATATCGTATTATCATACCGTTGTCACGCTTGAGTTCTTTACAAGTACGTACAATTACAGCTCTGATCACTTCGGATTTTTGTAGAGGTGTATTTGGTGCTGCTTCCTTGATCACAGCAACAATAACGTCACCAATATGAGCATATCGGCGATTACTAGCTCCTAGGATTCGAATACACATTAATTTTCGGGCCCCGCTGTTGTCTGCTACATTCAAATGGGTTTGAGGTTGAATCATATCATTTTTTAATCTGTTTTTTTAATGTAAAGTAAAGCAAAGGACGAAGTAAAAAAAAACCTGCAATTGTTTTTTTTTATACCCAAGACTTCTTTCCTTTGGTTCAACATTCCTATCCAGAAATAATGAATTGAGTTCTTATAGGCATTTTGGATGCCACTATTGAAATAGCCTTTCGAGCTATATTTTCGGCTACTCCACCCATTTCATAAAGTATTCTACCTGGTTTAACGACAGCTACCCAATATTCGGGGGATCCTTTCCCCGAACCCATACGAGTTTCCGTATGTCTTACTGTAACTGGTTTATCTGGAAATACACGTACCCATATTTTTCCCCCACGACGTACATTTCGTGTCATTGCGCGTCGCCCTGCTTCGATTTGTCTAGATGTGATCCAAGCGGGTTCAAGTGCTTGAAGAGCATATCTACCGAAACAAATATGATTACCTCGATAAGAAATTCCTTTCATTCTTCCTCTATGTTGTTTACGGAATCTTGTTCTTTTGGGGTTATAGTTGATGGGTCTTTCTCAATTCCATCTCTACTACAGAACTGGACGTGAGAATTTCTTCTCATCCAGCTCCTCGCGACTGAAACGACTAAAAAAGATTTTATCCCGATATACATATATTTAATAAAAAGTATACTGAATCGTAGGATTCTTTGAAATTTCATCTAATTAATTTATTAATCTATTCGAAATTTATATATCGTGTTTAGTTAGATTAAGATCTATATTATAGATTTATAATTAAACATGTATTCTATTTATACATAATGCCAATGTCGTTTTTTTTATAACGTTATAATGAATCTTTTTTTTTTGTTTTGCCTTTTATCATATACGATCGACCAAAATTTATCAATCCAATAAAATAAAACTTTCGCGGGCGAATATTTACTCTTTCAATATCTATTTCAGTTCTAGGGTTAGTCCACGACCTCTCCGAATAAAAGAATAGGTTCCTGATCCGTTCCGCCATCCCGCCCAATGAATTATTAAGATTCATTTTCAATAGAATCTTCTGCATTCACGGGTTCCATCGTTCCCATTGCTTCTTGATTAATGGTTAGGTCTTAATTCTTAATTTTCAAATGGAGTCCTTAATGAAATTTGTTCTTAAGTCAATTTTCTCAGTCTTTATTGGCTCGAGGCTCTTGATTTTTTTTGTTCTATGAGCGGATTCATCTAATTATGGATGAATCTTTATTAATGCTTTATTACATTGCTTTTTTTTGTATGAGATGACTCAGAGACCTTACATATTGGAATTCTATATCAGTGATATTTTCTTTCTCTCTTCTCTCATCCTTCCATTTATCCCTATCCGCATACTTTTCTATTTCGCTTCACAACTTATAACTTCATAACGCATAATCAGATTGGTTTTTTTATGTTTATGCAAAATTTATGC